CAGTAAATAGTTTAATAAAAATATAGTGTTTGGGGTACTAAGATATTATTACTGATAGAATTTTTAGTTTAATTTAGAATGTATCACTTACAATGATAGGGTTTAAAATTCTATTATAAAATTATTTTTTGTTTTGGCAGTGTTAAGAAGTGTTATTAGTTATATAAATATTGATCCTATAAAAAGGAGATTCTTTTTAATTTTTTCACTTTTATTTAGTATACCTATCATTTCTATAAGTATACATATTTGATTTTCTTATTTTATTTGTTTATTATTTTTGAGTGGTATTTTTGTTATTTTAGTTTATTTTTCTAGTTTATCTAAAATTAATGTAGTTAAAAGTTATATAACACTTTTTGTTCTTTTATTGAGTATGATCTATTTTTCTCCTACAGTATTAAATTATAGTAGTTATTTAGGTTTAAGAGGTTTTTATTATAGTATTTACTGATTTATTTTTGTGTTTATTTTAATTTGTTTATTGTTTTTTATAAATTTTAGAAGTTACTTTTTGAATTTTTCTGGTGCTTTGCGTAAAGTTTAAAATTATGTTTTTATTTGTTAGATTATTTATATTTATTTTTAAATGACAGCGTTTAATTTTTATTTTAATTTCTTTAGAATTTATAATATTGAGATTATTTTTGAAATTCTCTTATTTATTAAGAGAAATGATGTTTTTTTATTTTATGTGTTTTTCAGTTATTTCTAGAATTCTGGGTATAGTAATTATAGTAGGTAATATGAAATTTTTTGGTAGTGATAATTGTATTTTTTAGTATAACAGATATAAGTTAAGTTTAAACTATTGATCTTCAAAATCAAAAATTTATTTCTGTAGAGATAATAGTATAAATAAGTATGTTTCTTTTTCGCAGAAATGGTTTTTTATCTTATAAAGTTTTCTTTTAGGGAATTAAAATTTGATCATGGTTTAAGATGATTTAAAATGGTATTATCTAAATTTGATTTACGGAGTAGGCAATAAAAATTTACCTCGGCAATTAATCGCTTGTAAAATACTTGTTCCAGAATAATCGGCTAGACTTGTTAAAGCTTGTACTTTAATTGATGTTAATTATGAAATTTTATTTTTTATCTTTTAGATTTATGGTAGAATTTGAATCTATATTAGTTATTTTTCATAATTTTAAAATTTGTTGAACAAAGCAGATTAGTACCTGGTTAGACAAAAATTAAAAGAGCAGGAGTAAAGTTGTATTTAAACTGAAAAGATATTGGCAGACATTCTAAATTATCTTTGGAGGCTGAGTAGTAACTGAGAACCCTCATTAACTACTTAATTTTTTGACTCGTGTATGATCGTTTATTTTATTCTTAAGGATTATAATAAAAAATTTTTAATTTATTAAAATAGATATATACCCGGTTTATGATTTAAGAAACATTTGGCCTACAATATTTTATAATCTGGATTTTAAATTTAGTAATTTGAATGAAATTGTAAAAGACAGTAAAAAATTCTTTATGTATTTTTGAAGATTATCTAGAAGTGGTACAAATCATCCATCAATTGCCCAAAGGGGAGTAAGTTGTAGTAAAGTAGATTTAGGGGAACCTGAATCTAGTAATAGAACTATATATGAATATGTTTTGAAAACATGTTTTGAGGTAACTCGTAGTTTTTAAGAGTTAGTTTAATTAAAGAATTGTTGACTGTTAATCAAAAGGTTTACCTCTTAATTTAAGAGTTTAGTTTAAGTTAAAACGTTAGATTGTAAATCTAAAGATTTTTGTACTCTTGATTATTTTGGTTTTTATTATAATTATTTTAATGATGATTTTTATTGTTCAAAGTATTGCGTTTATTACTTTATATGAACGTCATCTTTTAGGTAGTAGACAGAATCGTCTAGGTCCCACTAAAGTTACTTTTATGGGTTTAGCACAAGCTTTACTAGATGGGGTTAAATTGTTAAAAAAAGAGCAAATAACACCACTTAATTCATCAGAAGTTTCTTTTTTATTGGTGCCGGGAATTTCTTTTATTGTTATATATCTTGAATGATTTACATTACCTTATTTTTTTGATTTTATTAGATTTGAGTATTCTGTATTATTTTTTCTATGTTTAATTGGATTTTCAGTTTATACAACTTTGATTAGTGGTATTGTAAGTAAATCTAAATATGGTATAATTGGTGCTATTCGTGCCAGTAGTCAAAGTATTTCATATGAAATTGCTTTTTCTCTTTATGTTTTATGTATTATTATTCATAATAATGTTTTTAATTTTGTCTCTACCTTTAATATTAGTTTATTAATTATTTATATTCCATTTTTAATTATAATTATTGCTGAATTAAATCGTGCACCATTTGATTTTTCAGAAGGTGAAAGTGAATTAGTTAGTGGTTATAATGTGGAATTTGCTAGTGTAGCTTTTGTTTTATTATTTTTAAGAGAATATGGAAGATTAATTTTTTTTAGTGTTTTATCAGCAGCTATATTTTTTAATTTTTCTATTTTAGCAGCATTTTCTATTTTTTCAATTTTAATTTTTATTCGTAGTTCTTATCCACGTTATCGTTATGATTTAATGATAAGCCTATTTTGATTTAAGTTATTACCAGTTTCTCTAATTATGTTGTGTTTTTACGCAGTTGTATTTTATTATTAATCAAGTTTATTTTTTAGATATTTTTATGTTTGTTTTTGTTTTACAATTTTTGTTTTATTTTAAAGAAAGTATATTAAATACTTTAGTTAAAAAATTCTTAAATAGATTGGTGGGAGTTTTTAGTTATAGAAATACTTTACCTCTTAGATCTGTTATTTCAGTTTTTACTTTTATTATTTTACTTACTTGTTGTTTTGGTGGTTATTTTACTTATTCTTTTTGTCCTTGTGGAATGGTTGAGTTTACTTTTGTATATGCTGCTGTTGCATGATTAAGTACTTTATTAACTTTTATTTCAAGAGAGAAATTTTCAGTCTATATGAGAAAACCTGGGGATACATATTTAAAAACTCTAAGAATGTTATTAGTTGAAATTGTTAGAGAGTTTTCTCGTCCGCTAGCTTTGACTGTGCGTTTGACAGTTAATATTATAGTAGGTCATTTAATTAGTATAATGCTTTATCAAGGATTAGAATTAAGAATAGGAGATCAATATATCTGATTGTCTATTTTTGCTATCATAATGGAATGTTTTGTTTTCTTTATTCAAAGATATATTTTTTCACGTTTAATTTTTTTATACCTTAATGAATAATAAGATGTTAACTTAAGTTTTAAAGTGCCAAACTTTTAATTTGGAAATGGTGAACCACATCTTAGTTGATATAGCATAAGAAGTGCATTTGTTTTAAGCGCAAAAGATATAAGTCAACTAACGAGTCCATAAAGCAAGTCTTCTAAATTTGTTCTAGGTTAAATCCTGCTCGTTTTTGATTATTTTTATTTCTTTATTTACTTTATTTCTTACAATTTTAAGAGTTTTAACTAATAATATTATTGTTTGATGAAGAATTTTTTTATTAATAACAGTAGTTTTTGTACTTCTTAATAAAAGTAGCAAAAGTTATACCAGAATTTTTAATTATTTTGTTATTCAGGAGTCTTTAGGTTTACTATTTTTATTGTTTAGTAGGGGTTTATTACAATTTTTTATTATTATGCTAAAAATTGGTGTAGCACCTCTACATTTTTGAATTTTTAATGTAACTAATAATATTTTTAATTATGGTTTAATATGATTTTTGACTTTTCAAAAGTTACCATTTTTAACTATTTTGTTACAGATTTTTTGACTTAGTTCAGTTTATATTTTATTATTAGGTTTAATAGTTTGTTATTTACAGGTTTTTGTTATAAAAAGTTATAAAAATCTTTTAATTATTTCTTCTACAGAGTCATTTAATTGAATTGTTTTAGGTGTATTTTTTTCTATATTTAATACCTTATATTTGTTTATTTACTATTTTATTTTGATGGTTTTATTAATTTCTAAATTTTCTAAAACTACTGGACACAATTTTATTAATTGGGAAACTACTTTGGTATTTTTAAATATTCCCTTTAGTGTTTCTTTTTTTGTAAAAATTTTTTCTTTAAGAGAGATTTTTAAATTTGATAGATTTTTTACATTGTTTTTGTTATTTATAATGTTTTTATCTGTTTTAGCTTTCAGATTTTGACTTATTAGCTTAAGAATAAAAAATAATGAAGAATTATCTAATAACAATAAAATAAATTATTTTATTATTTTTCCTTTAATAGTTATTTCTATTATTTAATTACTTTTCTAGTAAAATTATATTATATTATCTTGATAAGGTAAAGTTCCTGTAGGGAGAAGTAAGATGTAAAATAGATATTACTATGTTTGGTTACGGTCCAAAAAGATTAACATCTTTGCGACTTAGTTTAGAAAAAATATTTGTTTTTGGTGCAAAAGAGTTTAGTTGCATTTAGTTACTCTTTTAGTTTATATTTAAAATATGACTCTGAAGAAGTTAAGAATATTAGGAGTATTGAAAATTAATAATAGATTATTAAATTTTGTTAATGGAATATTAGTTACTTTACCATCTAGAAAAACTTTAACATTAAGTTGAAATTTTGGTAGAATGTTAGGTATAGTATTAGTATTTCAAATTGTAACTGGTACATTTTTAGCTTTTTATTATACACCAGATAGCTTAATAGCTTTTTCTACAGTTCAGTATATTATGTATGAAGTTAATTTTGGTTGAATTTTTCGTATTTTTCATTTTAATGGAGCCAGGTTATTTTTTATTTTTCTTTATTTACATATTTTTAAAGGTATATTTTTTATAAGTTATCGTTTAAAGAAAGTTTGAATGTCTGGTTTAACTATTTATCTTTTAGTTATAATAGAAGCTTTCATAGGTTATGTATTAGTTTGAGCGCAGATAAGTTTTTGAGCAGCAGTTGTAATTACTAGTTTATTAAGAGTTATTCCTATTTGAGGTCCAACTATTGTTACTTGAATTTGAAGAGGTTTTGGAGTAACAGGAGCAACATTAAAATTTTTCTTTGTTTTACATTTTTTGTTACCTTGAGCAATTTTAGTTATTGTTTTAGGACACTTAATTTTTTTACATAGGACTGGAAGTACATCTAGTTTATATTGTCATGGAGATTATGATAAAGTTTGTTTTAGTCCTGAGTATATTGGTAAAGATGCTTATAATATTGTAGTTTGATTATTATTTATTGTTTTAAGTTTAATTTATCCTTTTAATTTAGGTGATGCTGAGATATTTATTGAGGCTGACCCAATAATGAGACCAGTTCATATTGTTCCTGAATGATATTTTTTATTTGCTTACGCAATTTTACGTGCTATTCCTAATAAGGTTTTAGGTGTAATTGCTTTATTAATAAGAATTGTTACATTTTATTTCTTTGCTTTAGTAAATAATTATACTTCTTGTTTAACTAAATTAAATAAATTTCTAGTATTTATGTTTATTATTTCTTCTGTTATTCTTAGTTGATTAGGACAATGTATAGTAGAAGAACCATTTACTATTTTAAGTCCTTTATTTTCAGTAATTTATTTTGGTTTAGCATATTTATTGTTATTTATTTTTATGACAAGAAAATTATTATTTAAATAAACATGTTTAGTATAAGAAAATACATTGGATTTAGGTTCCAAAGATTTTTAATATGTTATTTTTCATAATTTTCATATTTTAAGACTTTCTAGTTATGCATTTAATTTATTTTTTGCTTCAGCTGGAATATTGAGATCTCTAGTAATATTTTTTAAATTTGGGTTATACGAATTATTTATTTTTACTTTATTTTCTGTATTATTTATTTCTTTTGCTTGAGGAAAAGATATTGCTATGGAAGGTTTAAGTGGTTACCATAATTTTTTTGTTATGGATGGATTTAAATTTGGTGTAATTTTATTTGTTTTTAGTGAATTTATATTCTTTTTTTGTATTTTTTGAACATTCTTTGATGCAGCTTTAGTTCCAGTACATGAGTTAGGTGAGACTTGATCACCTTTTGGTATACATCTTGTTAACCCTTTTGGTGTTCCTTTATTAAATACTATTATTTTATTAAGTAGTGGTGTTACAGTGACATGAGCACATCATAGTTTATTGAGAAATAAAAGATGTACTACAAGTATAGTTTTAACATGTTTATTAGCAGCTTATTTTACAGGAATCCAATTAATAGAATATATAGAAGCTAGATTTTCTATTGCAGATGGTGTTTTTGGAAGAATTTTCTATCTATCTACTGGGTTTCATGGTATTCATGTTCTTTGTGGTGGTTTGTTCTTAGCATTTAATTTTTTACGTTTATTAAAAAATCACTTTAATTATAATCACCATTTAGGTTTAGAATTTGCTATTTTATATTGACATTTTGTTGATGTAGTATGATTATTCTTGTTTGTATTTGTTTATTGATGATCTTACTAATATAGCTATGATAGTTTAATTAAGAATATATAACTTGTAATTATAAGGTTTTTAGTAGCTTTGTTAGAATTTCTTTTTATTTCTTTATTATGACTTTTTAAACCTATTTATTTTTTGTTATTTACTATTTTGTTTAGATTTTTAATTTTCAATAATTTTTCTTGAGGTGGTTTATTTTTAGTATTAGATTCTTATAGATTTATTTTGTTGATTGTAATAAGTTTATTTATTTTAGGAATTATTGTTATTAGTGAAAAAAATAATAATTTATTAATTTTATCTGAAATTTTGGTCTTTATTTGTATTATTTTTTTTATTCCTAGAAATATAATAATATTATATGTGTTTTTTGAGTTATCAATGTTTCCAATTTTGGTTATAATCTTGGGGTATGGTTCACAAATTGAAAAAATTAATTCTTCATATTATTTAATATTTTATGCAGCTTTTTGTTCATTCCCATTTTTGTTTGTTTATTTTAAGAGAAATTTTTTATTAGTTTTTACTTATTATAATTTTATTATTTCTTGAGAAATATTTTTTATTTTAAGATTAAGATTTATAATGAAATTTCCAATTTATTTTTTACATTTATGATTACCTAAAGCTCATGTTGAAGCTCCTACTACAGCTAGAATATTGTTGGCCGGTCTTTTACTAAAATTGGGTACAGCAGGATTTTTGCGTATTTTAGGTAGTCTAAGTTTTGTACATAATAATGTTTGGATTTTAATTGCTTTCTTAGGTATAATTTTAGGGTCTTTTTGTTGTGTTTTTCAAAGTGATTCAAAAGCTTTAGCAGCTTATTCTTCTGTTACACATATAAGATTTTTATTATTGTCATTAGTATTTATTACTATAAGAAGTAAGATTAGTAGCGTAATATTAATATTAGCTCATGGTTATACATCTACTTTAATATTCTATTTAATTGGTGAATTTTATCATACCTCTGGAAGACGTATAATTTATTTTATAAGTAGTTTTTTTAGTTCTAGAATAATTATAGGTATTTTATTTTCAGTGGTTTTCTTATCTAATAGTGGTGTACCACCCTCCCTTTCTTTTTTATCTGAATTTTTGGTTATTTCTAATAGCCTTTTAATTAGAAAAAGAATATTTTTAATGATTTTTATCTATTTTGTAGTTTCTTTTTATTATTCTTTATTTTTAATTACAAGATCTTTAATAGGTAAAGGATTTTATAACTTCAATACATGAAATATTGGTTTCTCAGCACCACTTGTACTTATAATATATAATGTATTCTGATTAAGTGTGTTTTACTAACATACTGGAGATTTATCTCTTTTTTTGCATTTTTAATACATTATTAATAATAATGTGTTAACAAAAAATTTGAAAGTAAAATTTTTATTTTAAGTAATAACTTTTAAATTAATCTTTATAAAAAATATCAAGGTGGTTTAGCTGTCTGATTGGAAAGTTCTAATCATAAAGACATTGGAACTTTATATTTTATTTTTGGTCTTTGATCTGGTATAGTTGGTACTAGGTTTTCTTTGTTAATTCGTTTAGAATTAGCCAAACCAGTTTTTCTAAGTAATGGTCAATTGTATAACTCTGTTATTACTGCTCATGCAATTTTAATAATTTTTTTTATGGTAATACCTACTATAATTGGTGGTTTTGGTAATTGATTATTACCTTTAATATTAGGTGCTCCTGATATAAGATTTCCACGTTTAAACAATTTAAGTTTTTGGTTATTACCAACATCAATATTGTTAATTTTAGATGCTTGTTTTGTTGATATAGGTTGTGGTACTAGTTGAACTGTTTATCCTCCTTTAAGTACTATGGGTCATCCCGGTAGAAGTGTAGATTTAGCTATTTTTAGTTTACATGCTGCTGGTTTAAGATCTATTTTGGGTGGAATTAATTTTATGTGTACAACAAAAAATTTACGTAGTAGATCTATTTCTTTAGAACATATGACTTTATTTGTTTGAACTGTATTTGTAACTGTGTTTTTATTAGTTCTTTCATTACCTGTTTTAGCTGGTGCTATTACTATGTTGTTAACTGATCGTAATTTAAATACTTCATTTTTTGATCCTAGAACAGGAGGTAATCCTTTAATTTATCAGCATTTATTTTGGTTTTTTGGTCATCCTGAGGTTTATATTTTGATTTTACCAGCTTTTGGTATTATTAGTCAATCAACATTATATTTGACAGGTAAAAAAGAAGTATTTGGTGCTTTAGGTATGGTTTATGCTATTTTAAGTATTGGTTTAATTGGTTGTGTAGTTTGAGCACATCATATGTATACAGTTGGTATAGATTTGGATTCACGTGCTTATTTTTCTGCTGCTACAATAGTTATTGCTGTTCCTACTGGTGTAAAAGTTTTTAGGTGATTAGCAACTTTATTTGGAATGAAAATAATTTTTAATCCTCTTTTATTATGAGTTTTAGGTTTTATTTTCTTATTTACTTTAGGTGGTCTAACAGGTGTAGTATTATCTAATTCTAGATTGGATATTATTTTACATGATACTTATTATGTAGTTAGTCATTTTCATTATGTTTTAAGTTTAGGTGCTGTATTTGGTATTTTTACAGGTGTAACATTGTGATGAAGATTTATCACAGGTTATGTTTTAGATAAATTAATAATGTCAGCAGTATTTATTTTGTTATTTTTCGGAGTAAATTTAACATTTTTCCCTTTACATTTTGCAGGTTTACATGGTTTTCCACGTAAATATTTAGATTATCCTGATGTTTATTCTGTATGAAATATTATTGCTTCTTATGGATCAATTATTAGTACAGCTGGTTTATTCTTATTCATTTATGTTTTATTAGAGTCATTTTTTAGTTATCGTTTAGTAATTAGAGATTATTACTCTAATAGAAGGCCTGAATATTGTATAAGAAATTATGTATTTGGTCATAGTTATCAATCTGAAATTTATTTCAGAACTACTAGGTTAAAAAGTTAGAAATCATAGTATAATTTTAGTATATTTAATTGCAAATTAAATGGTATTGATTTTTAGTAAGATAGGATAATATAGTCTATAAGGTTCATACCCTTGAGGTGGTTTTCTCTTATTAAAAGTTTTAGTATAATATAGTATATTTTATTGTCAATAAAAAGGTGAAAACTTTAAGATTCTTTAGTATAATTCAGTATGTTTGACTTCCAATCAAAGGGTTCCAAGGATTAATTAATAATTTTTTTCAAGGTTATAATTTATTATTTCAACATAGATTATTTGCTAGATATATGGATTGATTCCATGCTTTTAATTGTAGTCTTTTATTAGGTGTTTTAGTTTTTGTTACTTTATTATTTGGTTATTTAATTTTTAGAACTTTTTATTTTAAAAGTAAAAAAATTGAATATCAATTTGGTGAATTACTTTGTAGTATTTTTCCAACTATTATTTTATTAATACAAATAGTTCCTTCTTTGAGTTTATTATATTATTATGGTTTAATAAATTTAGATAGTAATTTAACAGTAAAAGTAACTGGTCATCAGTGATATTGAAGCTATGAATATAGTGATATCCCTGGTTTAGAATTTGATTCATATATAAAATCTTTAGATCAATTAAATTTAGGTGAACCACGTTTATTAGAAGTAGATAACCGTTGTGTTATTCCTTGTGATACTAATATTCGTTTCTGTATTACATCTGCTGATGTTATTCATGCTTGAGCACTTAATTCTTTATCAGTTAAATTAGACGCTATAAGAGGTATTTTAAGAACCTTCAGTTATAGTTTTCCTATAGTAGGGGTTTTTTATGGTCAGTGTTCAGAAATTTGTGGTGCAAATCATAGTTTTATGCCAATTGCTTTAGAAGTTACTTTATTGGATAATTTTAAAAGTTGATGTTTTGGTACTATAGAATAATTAAGCTTGGTAGTTTATATTAAAATGTTTACTTGTGGTGTAAAAGAATTTAAAGCTTTAAATTTTATTTATTTAAATATTGGTATTGCATACTATTACAATAAAATTTCATATTTATGAAAAATAGAAACAAAGAGTAGAATAAAGATTAGTTTTATTGTTTCATACTAAAAATTATCTTTATTAGAGTTGATATGTCGATCTTTGTGATAACTGTTTTTATTTTTATATTAGAAAATTATATAGATTATTATTATTTTAGGAAAATTAAAATTTGAAGTGTTTTAATATTATGTTTTACAACATTTTCCTAATTTTATGTATTTTTATTTTTTAATTTAATAAGATTTTATTAAATAAATAATTTGTAAATTAGTAAATTTTATAAATTTAATTAATTATTAAAATATAATTGAAGAACTTGAAGTCTTGATCAAATGTTTTTTAAAGACTTAGGCTTTATATTAAAGCTGGCTTCTGCCCTATGATATTTAAATGGCAGTCTTAGCGTGAGGACATTAAGGTAGCAAAATAATTTGTGCTTTTATTGAGTTCCAGTATGAATGAAGTTATTGGTTAGTTCTATTTATGTTTTATGTTTGAATTTAATTTTTATTTAAGAAAAAATAAATATATTTATACAAAGATAAGTCTTCGGAAATTCTGTTATTATATAATTTAAAAATTATATAATAAATTTTCTAGGGCAGAATATTATATAATAGTATTTTACTATATTTAATTTAAAGAATTACTCCGGAGTTAACAGAAAATCATACCTAATCTAGTACTTATAGTAAGGTAAGTTTTACATCGATGTTGTATTCAGATAATCTAAGAGAGGAGAAGGCTTAGTAGTTCAGACTGTTCTTCTATTAATTAATCTGACGTGATATTAGTTTAATTCATTGTGAGATAGAATTGTTTATCTTGATAAATATTTATATTTAATACATTTAGTACGAAAGGAACATTGTAAAAGTTTTAAACTTTAAAGATTTTTAATCTTTATTTTAGTTTTAATTATAGTTTTGTTATTTACTTTAGTTTTATTAGTTGCTTTTTATGCTATTAATTTTCTTTTGAGAATTAAAGATTTAGGAAAAAATAAAATTAGAGCTTTTGAGTGTGGTTTTGTTAGAGTTGGTAAAATCCAAAATTCTTTTAGTATTCATTTTTTTATTATAATACTGATGTTTGTAATTTTTGATTTAGAAATTGTTATATTTTTAGGTATTTTAGTTTCTGATTTGAGTTCTTATGTAAGATTTTTAATGATATTTATTTTTATTTTAGGGGGTTTTTATATAGAGTGATGATATGGTAAATTGGTTTGAGTAATTTAAAATTAATATTTCTATTTTTTTGATTGGTTTTGTGTTTTTTATAGGTGGTGTTAGAGTTTGATTATTTCCTACCTTTAAATTAGGAATTTTTCTTTTAGAATGAGATTTTTTAAGATTAAAATTTAATTTTTATTTTAATAGTATTTTATTTTCTTTTATTTTGTTTTTAGTTACTTTTAGAGTTCTTGTATTTAGTACTTACTATTTAAATAGAGAATTAAATTTTAACTATTATTATTTTGTTTTACTTATTTTTGTAGGTAGTATGTTTAGTTTAAATTTTAGAAATAGAATTTTTACTATATTATTGAGCTGGGATCTGCTAGGGATTTCTAGTTTTTTTTTAGTTTTGTTTTATAATAATTGAGACAGTTGTAGAGGTGCAATAAATACAGCTTTAACTAATCGTTTAGGTGATTATTTTATGTTTGTATTTTTTGGGTTATCTGTGTTTAGTGGTTATTATTTTTTAAGATTTAGTATGTTTAGTAGATATATATCACTTTTATTATTATTAACAGCTTTTACTAAAAGAGCTCAATTTCCTTTTAGATCTTGGTTACCTAAAGCTATAAGAGCTCCCACTCCGGTTAGTTCTTTGGTTCATAGAAGTACTCTGGTGACAGCAGGTTTAATTTTATTAATAAATTTTAATAATTTAGTTTTACAAAAGAATTTTATTAGTTTTGTTCTTATTATTGGTTTATTTACTATATTCTTTTCAAGGTTAGCAAGTCTGGTAGAAGAAGATTTAAAGAAGGTGGTAGCCTTGAGGACATTGTCACAAATAGGGTTTTCAATAGTTACTTTAGGTCTAGGATTAAGATTTATTTCATTTATTCATCTTGTTAGTCATGCTTTATTTAAAAGTTGTTTATTTATACAAGTTGGTTACATTATTCACTGTTCATTTGGTCAACAGGATGGACGTAATTATAGTAATAATGGGAACTTACCTAATTTTATTCAATTACAAATACTAGTAACACTTTTTTGTTTATGTGGTTTGATTTTTTCAAGTGGTGCTGTAAGGAAAGACTTTATTTTAGAGTTATTTTTTTCAAATAATTATATAATGTTTTTTAGTCTTATATTTTTTGTTTCAGTGTTTTTAACTTTTGGTTATAGTTTTCGTTTATGAAAAAGTTTTTTTTTAAGTTTTAATAAAGTAATAAATCATTATAGTAGTATGGTATTTATAAATTTTTTAAGTTTAGCATTAGTTATTTTTTCTATTGGTTTTCTTTGGTGATTGAATTTTAATCTATTAAATGTTCCTAGTTTATTTCTTTATGTTGATTTTTTTGGCCCTTTAGTTTTTTTATTTATAATAATTTTTCTATCTTTTATATTGTTAAAAATATTATTTAAAGAATTAACATATAAGTTTTTAGTAGATTATTTAGCTAAGAACAGTATTTATAAGATAAAAAATTTAAAATTTATAGATTTGTTTTTAAATAATATCAATTCTAAGGGGTATACCTTATTTTTAAGTAGTGGTTTATTTAAAAATTATTATTTAAAAAGGTTAAATTTTAATAGTGTTGTTGTGTTAATTTTTATTTTTTTTATAATTTGTTAGTGGGGTTTTAGTTTAACTAAAATATATGTTTTGCATACATAAGATTATAACTCTATTCAGGTGTACATGCGCGTTATTATATATATATATATATATATATATATATATATATATTATTATCACTATATATCATATTTACTTTGTAAATATGATATAATTTATAATAATATATCATATTTATATTATAAATATGATATTATAAATATATTTTAACTTCATCATATTTATATAATAAATATGATGAAGATAAAAAAAAAAGATGAAATCTTTTTATATATATATATATTTCATATATATGAAGTGAACACGGAATATATATGAGATATATATATATATAATTATAAAT